CCATGACTGTTTATGTCTCTAGCATGACCACTTGATGAAATTGGAGGGAAGTGGAGTAAATGGCCGATACTACTGGAAGGATTCCTCTTTGGATAATAGGTACTGTAACTGGTATTATTGTGATTGGTTTAATAGGTATTTTCTTTTATGGTTCATATTCCGGATTAGGTTCATCCCTGTAGTAATCGGATGAATTGAGTTGTAGACATGAAAGCGTAAGAACTCAACGGGATTCCCTTCTTTGTTTGTCTGATTCAAGGGGAAAGGGCCCGTTGGGTTCTTAAGAATCAGAATCTTTTTTTCGTCGAAATGACAAAGTGGATCTCTTTTTCTGCTGTTCCAAAAAACTCCATTCCATTTTTTCTGATGATGCTTTTGAAAAATGAACTTCATTGATTGATTCACCTGTTCGTTAATAGTATCTATAGGTACTTTCCAAGTTAGAAGAAGGAGGGAATTACTCAATTCCCTGGATTATCTATATTTCTGTAGATTAGATATCGTACAAATACTTTCTATACTCTTACTTTATTTATATAAAGTTAGAATCATATTTATTTTAGTATCTCAGATTTAAATTTTTTATAAGTTCATTGAATAAGTTCTATTTAATCAAATAGATGAGATTCCCTCTTTTTTTGTTTGTCCACTACTTTATTGTACGTAATAAATCGAAAAAAAAAGGATTCTGATACATCTGGAAAACCGAAACCAAGACTAGGAATTTTTGACGAACAGGATCAAAAATCATTACTCTTTCGACACAAGAAAGGGGTGTAGAAAATTCCTTTTCTTGTGTCGAAGACTAGGAAGACGAATAATCCCTCCTAGAAAGTTTCCCGCGTTTGTTTATAGTTCGTTCTATTCCCCGCTTACTTATGCGAATAGCTATCCCAATTTTATTCTATTCAAATAGAATAAAATGTATCCATTTTATGACATTGAAATCCGGCAATAGTGATATAGTCGTACAAATTCAATTTGGCTAATAAAAAACAAAGAAAGAGTTGGTAAAGTCAAAAAGAATAGTCTTCTTCAAAAGAAATCTACCTATTATGATATGACTAGAAATGCGGTACAAGGCATTCCCCGAAGCTCGTATAAAAAGAGTATAAACAAGTAAACAAAAGGGTTTTCAGAATCTCATTTTTTTGATCATACATAATCGACAACAAGAATTTGGTTCTTTTTACGAACTTGACGTCGATAAATCAGCGAGTCTAGAAATTCATTTCCGCCAATTGAACCTTCTCGAACTGTTTCTTTTTAAGAACCAAAAAGATTTGTGCCAAAATAACAGATGCCAGGAAGAACAAAAGTCCTTGGACACGTAATGGATCTTGAAGTACTATTTCTGCATCTCCCTGACCAAATCCACCGACATTAGGATTACTCGTTAATGGTTGATCAAATTTGATGGATTCACCCTCTGAAACAAGAAGTTCTGGTCCTGGAGGGATAATATCATCCACTTGACGTCCATCCGACGGGTCTGTTATGGATATTTCATATCCCCCCTTTTCTTTTCGTATGATTTTACTTACTATACCCGCTCCTGTAGCATTATAAACTGTATTGTTACTCTTGCTTCCGTCGGGATAAATCTGTCCCCTCCCCCTATTCCCCCCTACGTATATAGGATATTTTAAGAAGTGAACGTCTTTCTTAGTAGCGGGGTCGGGGGAAAGAATAGGAAAGGTGATTTCACTATATTTCTGCCCAGGGACAGGCCCTATCACAAGAATATTTTTTTGATTAGGACGATAGCTCTGAAAAGACAAATTGCCTACCTTTTCTTTCATCTCGGGAGAAATACGATCGGAAGGAGCTAATTCAAACCCCTCCGGTAAAATAAGAACAGCCCCCACATTCAAACCCCCTTTCTTACCATTAGCAAGAACTTGTTTCACTTGCTTATCGTAAGGAATTCGAACAACTGCTTCAAATACAGTATCAGGAAGTACCGCTTGTGGAACCTCAATATCCACGGGCTTATTAGCTAAATGGCAATTGGCACATACAATACGCCCAGTCGCTTCTCGTGGATTTTCATAACCCTGCTGCGCAAAAACGGGATATGCACTTGAAATGGATGTCCGAGTTATGATATATATCATGAGCGATACGGAAATAGATCGAGTAATCTGTTCCTTTATCCGAGAAAAAGTATTTCTGGTTTGCATGGTCTAATCATTGATCCGAAAATTTCTACAATAAATTGGGGTAGGTCGCTAGTATAGTTCCCTATCCACGATTCTGCTCTTTACTGGAATCATTTTACTGGAATACTATAGGATGAAAATCCCCCGGATAGAAAGTTTTTAATGCTTATGTAGAACTACAAAGTAAGAAACATTCTAATTGGATTAGATTAATCTCGGGGGATCATTTATCAATCATTCATTGAATGATAAATAACTACAAGTGATGGAGATACACGATTTAAATAACGGAAAATCAAATATTTAAAAATAGTATCGAGAATAACTGGAAAAGTGGAAACAAGACCAGATATAATTTGATCATTATGAACAAATCCAAAATCTTTGTAGACAGAACCAATCATTAGTTCCCAACCGTGGGTTGAATGAAATCCGATACATAAATCCGTTAATAAAAGAATTGAAAAAGCTTTTACTGTATCGCTTAAGTTATATAGGAATTCCTGAGCCCAAGAGTTAAGAATAACAAGTTCTTCATTACCTAAAATAGAATAACCGCTTAGAATAACAAAACAGATTATATTTGTCGAGAAGTGCAAGATCGTATGGATATGATCCTCATTGTGTATCTTGATTAATTGGATCGTTTCTTTGTGGATTCCTATAGAAAGCTTTTGTAGATGTGTCTTCGAGTATTCCTTCATCATTTCGTCCAAGAAGAGGATTTCCTCTAAGTCTATGAACTTTTCTAGAATACTTTTTTCTTGAATATCATTCAAAAAGATTTCGGATTGACCAGTATTCGACCAATTATTAACCCAAGATTCCATACTTTTAGTAAATGATGACAGAGAAATCCACCAGGGCAAAAACACTAGAGATGCAAGATACAAAAGAGGAGTGAATGCTTTCTTTTTTGCCATTTTTTGTCTGTGAATTGTTAATTAACCCACTTCATTCGTCGACTCTATGTGATCGAATATTTCTTTCACACATGAGTTCTAGACAAGGTATCAAACCTACGAATCTATTTTATTTGTTATTTTGTTTGAATCTAGAAAGAATACAGAAATAGACTAGGACTCCACTTCGAATTCGAATGAAGAAATAAACAAAAATAGTGTTTCCAGATATATCAATTCATCAAATTCCTTAAAATGCTTCTTTCGGTCATTGAGACACTTTAAGGAATGAATATTATTGAAGTTTTGAGACGAAAGAACTCCTTTTTCTATCAAGATATTCAATATTTCGAAAAAATTCCAATGGTTACCCATATCAAAAAATAGAATAATTGAGAGAAAGATATTGTGATGATAAAAAAATGAGTGGGAAAACAAGACAGAAATGGTCCAGTTATCATTATTAAGAAAACCCATTATTGGTTAGTAATGGACACAAAAGAAAGGATAAAAAAAGGTCGATTGACAGAAATAATTTACAAGATAGGATTTATCTGCATCTGAAGTATCAATTCCAACAAATATTGAAAAAGATAAATTGATTTCTTTCGAAATCGTTTGATATATGAGATGAATTGAATCTAGTAGTTCAATTTATTACTTGTTTGAATTGAGTTGCATGGATTTGGATACGCATAAAAAACCACAAAAAAAGAGTTTTGTTTTATGGTTGTTCCATATACGTCGACTTTGGCTCGACTGAACGTTCTGACGAAACTTTGGTTAAGTTATGTTATAGAAAAACAGGATTCTTGCATTTTTTCCCTGCTGCTGAGAAAGCATTCATTCTCCAGCCCCATCTCTTTTCTCAAAAGACTTCAATTGGTACGCGCAAGAAATAGGCCAATTCAGCGGCTTTTTGTTCAATTTCTCGTGAAGTCAAATTCTCATCAGTACGGGTCAACGGAATAGCCCCCCGCCCTCTGATGTCCATATAAAGGACACGACGAGCATAAATACCCTCTTTAACTTCTATTCTAACGGACTGAATATCTTTTATACGGAATCGCAGGAATATGCGACGATTTTTTCCAGGAAATCCCCAACGAAAAATACACACTATTCCTTCCTTTCTATCGAATCGATCATAACCACTACCTACATTCCAGGAAATTGTGCACCACAAATAGGAACTAATAAAGAGACCCGCGATCCCATAGAAAGACATCACGAGCCCTTGTGGAAAAAAAACGATTTGCTGAGACGGAACAAAAGATATCAAATTTCTACCAAGATAACCGGAAGTTCCAACCAACAAGAATCCTAATGAACCTAAAAAAACGATAAGGGCCCAGCAAAAATTACTTAGTTTTCGAGACCCCGTTATAAGTTCTATCCATATATGTTCTGATCGCCAACTCATACTTGATCCGATTTCATTTTATTGGAATTGAGAGAAAACCCTAAATTATTTTGACTTTACTTTTTTTGTTTCCGAAGGAACTCTCATCAACTAGCACTAGTTTGATGGGAACTAGCACTAGTTTGATGCGAACCTTTAGGAGTAATTCATCAAATTGGTTAGATCTAAAATAATAACATACCCTTCATATGATCCCAATATACATATTGATATACATATAGATCCACCAACTTTGCATTTTAGGTATCCAGCGATCCTGCTCTATTTCAAACTAGCTAGAATTCATTTACCCATATCATTTTCTGCAGGCATAAGAACTTTTTCCTTTATGTTCATCGGAAATCACATGTTAGACCATATTTTAGACGATACTTCCCGAAAGAAATATCTGTGTTATGCTACAAGTATAAGTTCAAAAAAAAAACGAATGAGATTGGGTCCCCTCAGATCTAAACAATCTTGTTTTTTTGAACATGAAGAAATAAAGAAGCCATTGCAATTGCCGGAAATACTAGGCCTACTAAAGGCACAAAAATAGAAGGAAAATTGAAAGTTGTCATAAAATGGGTACCTCGATTTACTATTTGTACCTGTTATTATTTTTTTAATATCATATTTTATAATAATAATAATGAAAAATTGTAATTATTATGAATTCGTTTTTATTATTAAGAAATTCAATTTTAAAATTCTTATATTAGATAAGTATCTATATATCGAAGTGAATATATAGAATAAGTCCAAGGAATGTAGAACTAAATAAATGGACTTATTCATCTTTCTACACGAAAGATACGTATGATAATCAACTTTATTATCTTTCTTCATTTCTTTGTGTTTTGTTCTTGTCTTCTAATTTGAAAAAGTTTCTTACAAATTATCGAAAGATTTGTTAGAATGCGACACAACCGGGATTTTTAGTGAAAATGAGATTTTCGGGAGATGCAGAAAGATAAAAAACTATATATCTATCTTTTCTATATTTGAATTTGATTATATACGTAAGACGAAATTCGTTTTATTTGCCTAATTTCACGAAAGGAATAACTCACGTTTTTATCTTCTTGAAGAAAGACTTCTTAATTAGTAATGGGGAATCCAGGTAAAAAAAAGAGTTATCCGCAACTTTTGATTTTTTCTACAATTATATCTTAGGTCACCAAAGAAAACTCCATTCTTATTTACTTTGATCCGATAAGCTAACTACTTGTTTGCTACAAATCAAATAATTGAACTTAGCGCGCTCTATTTGATTGAATTTGAATTCAAAGGAAAAAAAGCGTGGAGCTTAAATAACTCACTCAGAACACTTTTTAAAGGATTACGTGGTACGATTAGGTCGAATAAGCCCTTCTGGAATAAATATTCAGCCGCTTGTGAACCTTCAGGTACTGTTTTATTCAATGTTTGTTCAATTACTCTTTTACCCGCAAATGCAATGTAGGAATTGGGTTCAGCAATAATGATATCTCCCAACATACCAAAACTGGCTGTTACCCCACCAGTAGTAGGAGATGTAAGGATTGACACATAAAATAACTTTTTATTGGATTGATAATCATATAAGGCAGACGAGATTTTAGCCATTTGCATCAAGCTCAAACTTCCTTCTTGCATGCGCGCCCCCCCAGAAGCACACACTATAATAAGAGGTAGAAATTGATTGGTAGCGTACTCAATCAAACGGGTGATTTTCTCCCCCACGACGGATCCCATACTACCCCCCATAAACTGAAAATCCATAACCCCAATTGCTACGGGAATACCATTTAGTTGACCTACGCCTGTTTGAACAGCCTCAGTTAATCCTGTCTTTCTTTGATAAGAATCAATACGATCTTTATAAGGCTCCTCCTCCGAATGAAATCCAATGGGATCCAGAGAGACCATGTCTTCATCCATAGGATCCCAGGTACCGGGATCGATCGAAAGTTCGATTCTTTCTGAACTACTCATTTTCAAATGATATCCGCATTGTTCACAAATATTCCTTTTTGATTTCAAAAATTTCTTATAATTTAATCCATAACAATTTTCGCATTGAACCCACAAATGCCTGTATTTTTGAGTTGCATCGAGATCATTAGACCTTTCTCTTAGAGTTAAATCACTACTCTTCGCGCGGGTTCCTATACTGGAACTCCCACTTTCACTACTAGTTCTACGTTTATCAAAAATGCACCTAGAAATGTAACTGTCACTACTATCACTTACAATGGACGTATCAATACAGATTTGAGACTGAAGATAACTGTCAATGCAACTATTAATGTGATTATTCCAACTAGATTGAATATCATATATGTAACAATTGGATAAGGAATCTTCACTCGTAGATCCATTATTCATATAACTAGAATTGCGATAACTAGAAAAAGAACTTTCTAGTTCACTCAGAAAAGAATGATCGTTGTCAATCTCAAAAATATGATTTTCTATATCAAAATAGATAGAATAACTGTTTCCATTACTATCCCTAACTAAAAAAGTATCATCAGAGATGAAATTCCGAATGTCTTTGAAGCCGAATAAAGGATCAACATTAGTGTAACTAGAAATGTCACGACCCACCCAACTATGGATGTTCTTAGCCCTATCTTTTCTATTCGGATCTTCACTTTGACTAGTATTTTCAATAGGACAAAAATTGTCCATTGAGTTCTTTATCCCATACCTACGCTCTAACTCCTTCTTAAACACCATCGAATTAAACCACCATCTTTCCATAGAGTTTTCTTGCCCCCTATTTGCATAAAAATACAATAGATGAATAGTCATTCGAGCCATAATTCTTTAGTTTTATTTATTTCCTATCAGACTAAACATAGAAATTCAATCACTAGTAATAAGAAGTGTGAAAAAGGATTCTCTTTTGTTTTGTGGGAATCCGGGGGTAAGACTTCACTATAATATGAATATGATGGAATCCCTTTTTCATTCTAAATATAATGAAAAAGGGTGGTTTTTCCTATGTCTTCGTATCGAACAAAAAAGAAATATTTGTTCTCTCCTA